ACAGGCATTTGTGGGTTCAATGTGAAAATTGTTATGGATTAAATTATAAGAAATTTTTGAAGTCAAAAATGAATATTTGTGAACAATGCGGATATTATTTGAAAATAAGTAGTTCAGATAGAATCGAACTTTCGGTGGATCCAGGTACTTGGGATCCGATGGATGACGGCATGGTTTCTCTGGATCCCATTGAATTTCATTCAGAAGAGGAACCTTATAAAGATCGTATTGATTCTTATCAAAAAAAAACAGGATTAACAGAGGCTGTTCAAACAGGTACAGGTCAACTAAACGGGATTCCCGTCGCAATTGGGGTTATGGATTTTCAGTTTATGGGGGGTAGTATGGGATCCGTAGTAGGCGAGAAAATCGCCCGTTTGATCGAGTATGCTACCAATAAACTTTTACCTCTTATTCTAGTGTGTGCTTCCGGAGGGGCACGCATGCAAGAAGGAAGTTTGAGCTTGATGCAAATGGCTAAAATATCTTCTGCTTTATATGATTATCAATCAAATAAAAAGTTATTCTATGTATCAATTCTTACATCTCCTACTACTGGTGGAGTAACAGCTAGTTTTGGTATGTTGGGGGATATCATTATTGCCGAACCTAATGCCTATATTGCATTTGCGGGTAAAAGAGTAATTGAACAAACATTGAATAAGACAGTACCTGAAGGTTCACAAGCGGCCGAATATTTATTCCATAAGGGCTTATTCGATCCAATCGTACCACGTAACCCTTTAAAAGGTGTTCTGAGTGAGCTATTTCAGCTACACGCCTTTTTTCCTTTCAATAAAAATTCAATCAAGTAGAGTCTTGAGTTCAACTTTTTTTTTGTGGCGAACAACTAGTTAGTTAGTTTATCAGAATCAAAATAAAAAACCGAAAAAATGAATTTTTATTTGGTGACATAAGATTTAATTGTAGAAAGAATCATGCGGATAATTGTTGTTTTTTTACCGATATTGCTGATTAGTAATATCGGTAAAAAAACAACAAAGCGAATTCTTCCTTCGAATTAGGAGGCAAGGCAAATAAAACGAATTTCGTGTTCTGTTCGCCTCTTCTATATGTATATATTTCAAATATAGAAAATATAGAATCTTGTATCTTTCTATATCTCCCAAGAAGTCCCCTTTTTATAAGAATTCCTGCTCTTGGGTCGGATTCTAACGAATCTTTCGGGGATTTTTAAATTTTTAAGAGACTCTTTTTTTATTAAAAAAGAAATTAGAAGAAGAAGATAAGAACAATATAAGAATAAAAATAAAAGAAGTAAGAATAATAAAGAAAGTGGATTATCGTACATGCATCTATTTCATGTAGAAAGATGAATAAGTTCGTTTATTTAGTTCGACATTGCTTGCACTTATTATATATACTCACTTCGATATACTTAGTATACTAATATACGAATTATAATATGAATTATAATTATTATAAGATATCCTTATAACAATAACAGGTACAAATATTAAATCGAGGTACCCCATTCTATGACAATTCTCAACAACTTACCCTCCTTTTTTGTGCCTTTAGTGGGCCTAGTATTTCCGGCAATTGCAATGGCCTCTTTATTTCTTCATGTTCAAAAAAAAAAGATTTTTTAAATCTGATGTGGTCAAATCTCATCTAGTTTTTTTTTCAAGACTTAGCGAACAAGGATATCCATTTAGTAGAATATTGTATAAGAATAACAGGTGGCTTTCTCCGAACATAAATGAAAAAGATCTTATACATGCGTAAACATGATATATGGACAGACGAATTCTAGCAATTAAAAAAAAAGGCTGGGATCCGAACTCATGTCTGAAATTAAAGTCAATCTATCCATATGTATGTAGCTATTGATAGGGAATCATATGAAGGGGATGCTTTTATTTTATTATATCTAACCAATTTGATTAATTACTACTAAAAGTTCACATCAGAATAGTACTAGGTGATGAGAGTTACTTCGGAAAAAAAGTAAAGTGAAACTTTTTTTGTTATTCCATAAAATGCAACTGGATCTACTATGTATGAGTTGGCGATCAGAATATATATGGATAGAATTTATAGCAGGATCTCGCAAAACAAGTAATTTCTGCTGGGCGTTTATCCTTTTTTTAGGTTCATTAGGATTCTTTTTGGTTGGAATTTCTAGTTATCTTGATAAGAATTTGATATCCTTCTTTCCGTCTCAACAAATCCCTTTTTTCCCACAAGGGATCGTAATGTCTTTCTATGGGATCGCGGGTCTCTTTATTAGTTCCTATTTGTGGTGCACAATTACATGGAATGTAGGTAGCGGTTATGATCGATTTGATAGAAAAGAAGGAATAGTGCGCATTTTTCGTTGGGGATTTCCTGGAAAAAATCGCCGCATCTTTTTACGATTCCTTATGAAAGATATTCAGTCCATCAGAATAGAAGTAAAAGAGGGTATTTATGCTCGTCGTGTCCTTTATATGGAAATAAGAGGCCTGGGAGACGTTCCCTTGACTCGTACTGATGAGAATTTGACTCCACGGGAAATTGAGCAAAAGGCTGCGGAATTGGCCTATTTCTTGCGTGTACCAATTGAAGTATTTTGAAAAAAGAAACTGCAAAATAAATGCTTTCTCAGCAAGAGGAAAACCCCTAAGAATCCTTTTTTTTTCTATAAGCATAACTTACTTAATTAAAGTTTCTTCAGAACGCCTCGTGGGGCCAAAGCAAGGCAAACGTGTACGTGGCGGCCATAAGCCATAATATAAAACGAAACCTTTTTTGTTTTTGTCTGTCAATTTTTTTTTCGAAATATTTGATATTTTCTTTTTTAATAAACAGGAAGTTCTTTCATTTCGAAATCCGAAAAATATTCATTATTGGAATCTTTATTTGAATCTTTCGGGCATTCATCAAAGGGGAGTAATTACTTCGAATATTTAATCAATTAAGATATCTGGAAACAATCTATTTTTTTATTATTTCTTCATTTGAATTCGAATTCGAAGCGGATTCTTCTTCTATTTCTGTATTTTTTCTACACTAGATTAAAGGACTAACCTCTGAATCACAACTAAAAAATGGGGGCTCGATTAATAAATTAATAATTAATAGGTGCGATACCTTATAATAGAACTTATGCTTGATAGAAATATTAGATCGCATAGAGTCAACGAATGAGGTGACAATTCACAGATGAAAAAATGACAAAAAAGAGCGCATCTATTCCCCTTCGATATCTTTCATTTATAGTATTTGTAGTCTTTTTGCCCCGGTGGATCACTCTCTCTTTTAATAAAAGTCTAGAATCTTTGGTTACTAATTGGTGGAATACTAGGCAATCCGAAACCTTTTTGAACGATATTCAAGAAAAGAGTATTCTAGAAAAATTCATAGAATTAGAGGAGCTATTTCTCTTGGATGAAATGGTAAAGGAATTCCCGGAAAGACATCTACAAAAGTTTCGTATGGGGCTCCACAAAGAAACAATCCAATTGATCGAGATACACGATGAGGATCATATCCATACAATTTTGCACTTCTCGACAAATCTAATCTGTTTCGTTATTCTAAGTGCTTATTCTATTCTGGGTAATGAAGAACTTGTTTTTCTTAATTCTTGGGTTCAAGAATTCCTATATAATTTAAGCGACACAATAAAAGCCTTTTCCATTCTTTTAGTAACTGATTTATGTATCGGATTCCATTCGCCCCACGGTTGGGAACTAATGATTGGCTATGTCTATAACGATTTTGGATTTTTTCATAATGATCAAATTATATCTGGTCTTGTTTCCACTTTTCCAGTCATTCTAGATACAATTTTCAAATATTGGATTTTCCTTTATTTAAATCGTGTATCTCCGTCACTTGTAGTGATTTATCATTCAATGAATGACTGAAAAACGAGTCAATTAGAATGTTTCTTACTTTGTACCTAAGCAAAGCATTCCAGGTCGTACTTACCTTACTCTTTCTACCCATTCAGAGGATTCCTCCTATATTCCAGATTCCAGTAAAATTATTTTAGTAAATAGCAAAATCGTGGATAGGGAACTATACTAGCGACCTACCCAATTTTATTGTAGAAATTTTCGGGATCAACGATTGGACCATGCAAATTAGAAATACTTTTTCTTCGATAAAGGAAGAGATTACTCGATTCATTTCCGTATCACTCATGATATATATAATAACTCGGGCCTCCATTTCAAATGCATATCCCATTTTTGCGCAGCAGGGTTTTGAAAATCCACGAGAAGCCACTGGTCGTATTGTATGCGCCAATTGCCATTTAGCTAATAAACCTGTGGATATTGAGGTTCCGCAAGCGGTACTTCCTGATACTGTGTTTGAAGCAGTTGTTAGAATTCCTTATGATATGCAACTGAAACAAGTTCTTGCTAATGGTAAAAAGGGGGGGTTGAATGTAGGGGCCGTTCTTATTTTACCGGAAGGGTTTGAATTAGCCCCCCCCAGTCGTATTTCTCCCGAGATGAAAGAAAAGATAGGCAATCTATCTTTTCAGAATTACGGCCCCACTAAAAAAAATATTCTTGTGATAGGGCCCGTTCCTGGTAAGAAATATAGTGAAATCGCTTTTCCTATTCTTTCCCCGGATCCCGCGACTAATAAAGATGTTCACTTCTTAAAATACCCAATATACGTAGGTGGTAACAGGGGAAGGGGCCAGATTTATCCCGACGGGACAAAAAGTAACAATACGGTTTATAATGCTACAGCAGCGGGTATAGTAAGCAAAATCATACGAAAAGAAAAAGGGGGGTACGAAATAACCATAACGGATGCATTGGATGGACGCCAAGCGGTTGATATTATCCCTCCAGGACCAGAACTTCGTGTTTCAGAGGGCGAATCTATCAAACTTGATCAACCATTAACAAGTAATCCTAATGTGGGTGGATTTGGTCAGGGAGATGCAGAAATAGTACTTCAAGATCCACTACGTGTCCAAGGCCTTTTGTTCTTTTTGGCATCTGTTGTTTTGGCACAAATCTTTTTAGTTC